AATGATGAGCCTGATTAAAGGACTATCGTGATAGGATAAAACATGTAGCACAAACTACCTTCATTACATCCGACAGAATTAAACTGTCACCAACAAGCATCAAAAGCCACCGTGCACCATACACCAAGATGTATAAACATAAAAATCAACTTAGAAAAGTAAGCTAAGAAAAGCTAATGGGTTCATACCCCATAAATAGAGCACACGCTCTCTTCTCTAATGCCCAGTAACTCAACCAAAATCCTATTACTAATCACTTTAGTAAGAGGTATGTTAGTGTCTGTATCGTCCAACTCATGAATTGGCGCATGAATAGGTCTGGAAGTAAATTTAATATCATTTATTCCACTGATATCTAACATCAAAAATATATACAACACAGAAGCATCACTAAAATACTTTATCGTTCAAGTATTAGCTTCAGCAACTCTGCTATTCATAGTAGTAATAAAAACAGTAACGGAAGACTTATTCACACTCACGAACGTAGGAACCCCATATACGCCAATAATTGTCTGCACACCTCTACTTTTAAAAAGAGGAGCAGCACCATTTCACTGGTGGTTCCCAGGAGTCATAGAAGGACTAAGATGAGAAAACTGTGGCCTACTAATAACTATTCAAAAGGCTGCACCTATGATACTAATATCATATCTGATTGAAATTAACCCTTTCATATTAAGAATTATCCTAGCATCAACAATTGTAGGAGCAATTGGAGGTCTCAATCAAACATCCATACGAAAAATCCTAACATACTCATCCATCAATCACACTGGTTGAATACTAATAGCACTAATCACAGGAGACAACATATGAATGATATACTTCGTAGTCTACTCAGTGCTAGTACTAACAGTATTATCAGTTATCAAACTATCCAGAGTATCATTTATCAACCAAACCATAATAACAAACAAGGAAACCAAATTAATGAAATTCATAATGTTCACATCACTACTCTCCTTAGGAGGACTCCCACCATTCCTAGGGTTCCTACCAAAATGATTTATCATTCAAGCAATAACCATAAATAAACTAATACCCATAGCAACCATAATAGTGATTGCATCACTAATCACACTATACTACTACCTAAAAATCTCCTATTCAAGATTCATAATCCTAACTACAGAGCCAAAATGAAATAGTCAGTCACACAAAAACAGAACAAACAAAAACATCAGAGCCATAATCCTATCATCAATCTCACTAACAGGAGCAATACTATGTACAATCATTATCGGAACAAACTAAACAAAGGCCTTAAGTTAAACTAAACTAATAACCTTCAAAGCTATAAATAAGGGGCTCGCCTTTAGGCCTTGGTAAGCCTTTAACCTACCCCTACAGAATTGCATTCTGTCATCACTAAATGAATACAAGGCTAAAGCCACAATAGTGGAAGAGCAACGTCAACGCCCCTAAATAGATTTACAGCCTATCGCCTACTAATTTATCTCAGCCACCCCACTAATTTTTAACCGATGATTCTTCTCAACTAACCACAAGGACATTGGAACCCTATACTTCGTATTTGGTGCATGATCAGGTATGGTAGGAACATCCCTCAGAATACTTATCCGAACAGAACTAGGACAACCCGGATCTTTAATTGGAGACGACCAAATTTACAACGTCATTGTCACAGCCCATGCATTCGTCATAATCTTCTTCATAGTTATACCAATTCTAATTGGAGGCTTCGGAAACTGATTAGTACCTCTAATACTTGGAGCACCAGACATAGCATTCCCACGAATAAACAACATAAGATTCTGATTACTCCCACCATCACTCACACTACTACTTGCAAGTAGAGCAGTAGAAAGTGGAGCAGGGACAGGATGAACAGTATATCCCCCTCTCGCAAGAGGAATTGCACATGCAGGAGCATCCGTAGACTTAGCCATCTTCTCCCTACATCTAGCAGGTGTATCATCAATCCTAGGAGCAGTAAACTTTATCTCAACAACAATTAACATAAAACCAAAAAGTATAAAGCCCGAACGAATCCCACTATTTGTATGATCAGTTGCTATTACAGCACTATTACTACTACTATCACTGCCAGTACTAGCAGGAGCAATCACCATACTACTAACTGACCGTAACCTAAACACATCATTTTTCGATCCGGCAGGAGGGGGAGACCCAATCCTATACCAACACCTATTCTGATTCTTCGGACACCCTGAAGTTTATATTCTAATCCTACCAGGATTTGGTATAATCTCACACATCATTTGCCATGAAAGAGGTAAGAAGGAAGCATTCGGAAACCTAGGAATAATCTTCGCCATACTAGCAATTGGACTACTAGGATTTGTAGTATGAGCACACCACATATTCACAGTAGGAATAGACGTCGACACACGAGCATACTTTACATCAGCAACAATAATTATTGCTGTGCCAACAGGAATTAAAATCTTTAGATGACTAGCAACAATATATGGATCACAACTAACATACAGAGCAACATGTCTATGAGCTATAGGATTTGTATTCCTATTCACAATAGGAGGATTAACAGGAGTAGTACTTGCAAATTCATCAATTGACATCATCCTACATGACACCTACTACGTAGTTGCCCATTTCCACTACGTACTATCAATAGGAGCAGTATTCGCAATCATAGCAGGATTTATTCAATGATTCCCCCTATTCACTGGACTTACAATAAATCCTAAGTGACTAAAAGCACAATTCGCTGTTATATTCACAGGAGTAAACATAACATTCTTCCCACAACACTTCCTAGGACTAGCCGGCATGCCACGACGATACTCAGATTACCCAGATGCCTACACAACCTGAAATATCATCTCATCAATAGGATCAACAATCTCATTCGTAAGAGTAATAATATTCCTATTCATCATCTGAGAAAGAATCTCATCAAATCGACAAATTCTATTCCCAACACAGACAAGAAACTCAATTGAATGATTACAAAACTTCCCCCCAGCAGAACACAGATACTCAGAACTACCAACCATCTCACTAACCAATAACTAATCACCAAAATCTAACGTGGCAGATAAGTGCGGTGGATTTAAGCTCCAAATATAAAGTCCAAGACTTTCATTAGAACCAATGACAACATGATTAAACATAAGACTACAAGATGGAGCATCCCCCATTATAGAACAATTAGTCTTCTTCCACGACCATGTACTAATAATCATACTAATAATTACCACAACCGTATTATATATAATAATTACCCTAATCCGAAATAAACAAACCAGACGATTCATACTAGAAGGACAAATAATTGAAACCACATGAACCATTGCACCAGCAATCATCCTCGTATTCATCGCCATACCATCCCTACGACTTCTATATCTAATAGACGAAGTCCACAATCCCACACTAACACTAAAAGCAGTTGGACACCAATGATATTGAAGATATGAATATTCAGACTTCACAAAACTAGAATTTGACTCATACATAATTCCCCAAGAAGAACAGCAAGAAAGAACATTCCGACTACTAGACACAGACAATCGAATTGTTCTACCAATAAATTCACCAATCCGAATAATCGTTACAGCAGCAGACGTCCTACACTCATGAACAATTCCAAGATTGGGAGTAAAAACAGATGCCACACCAGGACGACTAAATCAAACAAGATTCTCAATCAGTCGTCCTGGTATCCTATATGGACAATGCTCAGAAATTTGTGGAGCAAATCACAGATTCATGCCAATCACAATTGAAAGAGTACCAGCAAAACACTTTATTAACTGAGTTTCAAAACTAAGAGAGTCATCAGATGACTGAAAGCAAGTAATGGTCTCTTAAACCAGTTCATGATAATCTAGCAACTATCTCTGATGAAAGGATTAGTTAATTATATAACATCAGAATGTCAAACTGAAATAATCAGCAATGATATCCTTTTATACCTCAAATAATACCAATAGAATGAATAACACTATACATTACATTCCTAATAACATTCCTAATATTCAACATCATAAACTACTTCACACAATCCCCAAACACAACAACAAAAAGCACCAGCACCATCAACGTCAACAAAATAAACTGAAAATGATAAGAAACTTATTCTCAATCTTTGACCCAACTACAGAAATCAATAGACTTCCCCTAAACTGAACAAGAACAACCTTAGGACTTTTACTAATCCCAACAAGAATTTGATTAATTCCATCACGAAACAACATAATAATTAGACTACTAATAAATAAACTTCACAAAGAAATAAAAACAATCCTAAGAAAAGGAGAACAAAACAAAGGAAACTCATTCATCTTCACCTCACTATTCCTCATAATCCTAATAAATAACTTCCTAGGACTATTCCCATACGTCTTCACTAGAACAAGACACCTAACCCTTACACTAACACTAGCACTACCTTTATGAGTAAGATTTATACTATTTGGATGAATCAAAAACACAAACCACATATTTGAACACCTAGTGCCACAAGGAACACCAACAACATTAATACCATTTATGGTAATCATTGAAACCATCAGAAACCTAATCCGACCAGGAACACTAGCTGTACGATTAACAGCAAACATAATTGCTGGACACCTACTACTCACCCTCCTAGGAAACAATGGACCCACAATAAACCATACCCTACTAACAATCCTAATCATAGCACAAATCCTCCTATTAATCCTAGAAGCAGCAGTAGCCATTATCCAATCATACGTATTCGCAATTCTAAGAACACTATACTCTAGAGAAGTAAATTAATGTCAAATCACGAAAACCACCCATTCCACATAGTAAACAAAAGACCCTGACCACTCACCGGAGCAATTGGAGCAATAGTTACACTAATAGGGCTAATCAAATGATTCCACCAATACGATAACAGCCTATTGGGAGTAGGAACCATAATCACCGTACTAACCATAATCCAATGATGACGAGACATCACCCGAGAAGGAACATACCAAGGACTCCACACAAAAATAGTAACAAAGGGACTACGATGAGGAATAATCCTATTTATCATCTCAGAAGTACTATTCTTCGCATCATTCTTCTGAGCATTCTTTCACAGCAGCCTATCACCAACAATTGAACTAGGATCAACATGACCGCCCACAGGAATCCAACCATTCAACCCACTACAAGTACCATTACTAAATACTGCAATCCTACTCGCCTCAGGAGTAACTGTAACATGAGCACACCACAGACTACTAGAAAATAACTTCAGACAAGCAACACAAGGACTATTCTTCACAGTCCTACTAGGAATTTACTTCACCGCACTACAAGCATACGAATACATTGAAGCCCCATTCACAATCGCAGACTCAGCCTACGGATCAACCTTCTTTATAGCAACAGGATTCCACGGACTACACGTAATCATTGGAACAACATTCTTAACAACATGCCTACTACGACAAACAGCCCTACACTTCTCATCAAACCACCACTTTGGGTTTGAAGCAGCAGCATGATACTGACACTTCGTAGATGTAGTATGACTATTCCTATACATCTCAATCTACTGATGAGGAAGATAAAACACTACCTATCTAATACAAGTAAAGTATACTTGACTTCCAATCAAGAAATTTGTGAAAACAAGATAAGTAATAATAATAACCATAATAGCAACAACAATCACAATCATACTATCAACAGCAGTAATATACCTAACCACCCTAATCTCAAAAAAAAACAATGAAGACCGAGAAAAAAGATCACCCTTCGAGTGCGGGTTTGACCCCAAAAACTCAGCACGACTACCATTCTCATCACGATTCTTCTTAATTGCAGTAATCTTCATAATCTTCGATGTAGAAATTGCACTACTACTACCAATACCAATTACCATAACAACATCAAGAATAAAGTCATGAATACTAATTAGATCAACATTCCTTCTAATCCTAATCATTGGACTATACCACGAATGAAACCAAGGATCACTAGAATGAAGAAATTAACCCAGGGACTATAGTTAACAATAACACTTGAGTTGCATTCAAAAAGTGCTGCACACGCAGCTAGCCTCAAATTAAAGTGAGAAGCAACCTCTTGCAATTAGTTTCGACCTAATCTTAGATAGTAAATCTATCCTCACTCTATCCTCCACCTTAACTGAAACCAAAAAAGAGGTATATTATTGTTAATAATAAAAATGAATAAAAGAATTCCAGTTAAAGAAGTGACAGAAAAGTGAATGCTGCTAACTTATCACTATAGCGGTTAAAATCCGTTTACACTTCTATTTATATAGTTTAAGAAAACATTACATTTTCACTGTAAAGACAAAGTACAACTTTTATAAATAAAACCAATCACTTAAAGGTCAACAAAACCTCATCGACATCTTCAGCGTCGCGCTCTAAATAATTAAGCTATTCAAGTAAAAAACTAACAAAAATAATAAAATAATAACCCACATAACAAAAAAGACCAAAAACACCCTCAAACTACTATACTGAATCCATTGATTAACCTTACCAAGATTAAAAAGAACCCAATACAAACCCTGACCACCAAAATATTCCATTCAACCAGAATCAAAAACCCTCATTGATCTATAACCAAACCCCAAAGGACCAAAAGAAACCCCATAAGTAGAAAAAAATGGCATAAACCATATAGAACCAGAAAATGAAGAAACACCATAATAATAAACAGAAAATAAATAGTCACTAAAACTAAAACTAGAAATTTCATACCCCAGCCAACCCCCTAGTAACACCACAAAAAAGGTAAGAAACCTTAAATAATAAGGTAAACAAACAACAGAAGGAGTAGGACAAATCAACCACATTAATGAACTACCACCAAGAACCGACATAGTCAACAAACCAATCATACCCACAACCATATTATAATTAGTCTCAACCATAGAACAAAAAGAAACGAAATTAAAATCACCACACAAAACAAAATAAAATAAACGAAAAGAATAACAAACCGTCAAACCCGTAGAAACAAACAATAAAAGAAAACCAAAAACATTCACATATCTCATAGAAAACATCTCCAAAATAAAATCCCTAGAATAAAAACCAGCTAAGAAAGGTATACCACATAAAGCAAAATTAGAAACTATCAAACAAGAAGAAGTAAAAGGTATATAAACGGACATACCCCCCATAAAACGAATATCCTGAGAATCCCCCATAGAATGAATTACACCCCCCGCACACATAAACAATAAAGCCTTAAATAAAGCATGAGTCAACAAATGAAAAAAAGCCAGACCAGAAAGACCAACAGAAATAGTCATAATTATAAGACCCAGCTGTCTCAAAGTAGATAAAGCAATAATCCTCTTCAGATCATACTCAAAATTAGCTCCAAGACCTGCCATAAACATAGTCAATCCAGAAATCAACAACAAAATAACATTTAACAAATAGCCAAAAGAAGGACTAAACCGAATCAATAAGTAAACACCAGCAGTAACCAACGTAGAAGAATGAACCAAAGCAGACACAGGAGTAGGAGCGGCTATCGCTGCAGGCAACCAAGAAGAAAAAGGAATTTGGGCTCTCCTAGTCATAGCTGCCAAAACAACAAGAAAAGAAATCAACTCCATCTCAACAGAACCAGATAAAAAATCCAAATAATAAATGAATCTCCAACTACCAAAATTAAGTATTCAAGCAATAACCATCAACAAAGCCACATCACCAATACGATTAGACAAAACCGTCAACATACCAGCACCATAAGACCTCACATTCTGATAATAAATTACCAAAAGATAAGAAACCAAACCCAAACCATCTCAACCCAATAAAATTCTAATCATATTAGGACTAACAATTAAAAACATTATAGAAACCACAAATATTAAAACCAAAGAAATAAACCGAAAAATATTCAAATCACCAAGCATATAATCATCACTATACAAAATAACAAGAGACGAAATAATAAAAACAAAGCCTATAAACAACAAAGACATCCAATCAAACAAAAAAGTCATCACAACAGAACTTCCATTCAATCTAACAACCAACCAATCAACAAAATAAACCAAATCAGACAAAACAAAATAAACACCCAAAAAACAGCAAAATCAACCCAAAGAAAACAAAAAAATAAAACTAGCAAAACAAATAGAAATAGGCATCACAGTCCAAAGCAACCAATCACATCACTGACACCACAAATCAATATTTTAAATTAAACTATTTAGACTAAAAATCCCACTTTACACCCAAAAAACAGCAAAATCAACCCTCAAAATAACCAAATTTAACGGAAACCAATGCAAAAACAACAACAAAAACTCACGAACATAGCCCAATGAACAAGAGTACAATCCAGAAAAAACAGACCCATGCTGACTATAAGAATATATATAAAGGGTATAAGCCGCACTAAAAAAGGACAAGAAAACTAAAACAAACATAAGATATCAAGACCACGACACCAAACTACTCAATAAACCAACTTCACCAAGAAGATTAAGAGAAGGAGGAGCAGCCATATTACAAGCACTCAACAAAAATCACCACATAGCCATACTAGGCATAAGATTCATTAAACCCCTATTAACCAACAATCTACGACTACCAAAACGCTCATAAGAAATATTAGAAAGACAAAAAAGACCAGAAGAACACAAACCATGAGCAATTATCAAAGCAAAAGATCTACACACCCCCCAATAATTCATGGTCATAATACCACCAATAACCATACCCATATGAGCCACAGACGAATAGGCAATCAAGGACTTCAAATCAGTCTGCCGTATACAAAATAAACTAACAAACAAACCACCGACCAAACCCAAAACCAACCAAACAATACCAAACCCAAACCCAAACCTAGACAAAATAGGAGACACACGAAGCAAGCCATAACCACCAAGCTTCAACAAAACACCAGCCAAAATCATTGACCCAGAAACAGGGGCCTCAACATGAGCCCTAGGAAGCCACAGATGCACTAAAAATATAGGCATCCTAACCAAAAAGGCCAAAACCATACAAACATAAAATAAACCACCAACAACACCACCACGTAACAAAAACAAACACAACGAACCTAACGAACTATAAATATACAAAATACCAACCAACAAAGGAAGAGATGCCAACAAAGTATAAAACAACAAATAAATACCAGCCTGAATACGCTCCGGCTGATACCCCCAGCCCAAAATAAGGAACAAAGTAGGAATCAATCTACTTTCAAAGAAAACATAAAATGAAAGCAAACCAACTCTTCTAAAGGTACAATACAACATAGCAACAAGAAAAACAACAACAAAAAGAAAAAACCCGGGAAAATATCCCGAACGGAGAACAGACCCTCTAGCTAAAATCATAAGAACACAAATCCACATACTCAAAAGAACAAGACCATAAGAAATCACATCACAGCCAAAAAAATAACTCAAGCCACCCCAACAAAAAAAGTAAGGAAAAGAAAAAAGATAGAAAAAAGAAACCAAAAACAACAAAGAACAAACCAATCACCAAGAACAAGAAACACAAAGAGGGACCAAAAACAACAAAAAACAAAGAAACTTTAACATTGAAGAACTCTATAAGAACGAAAATAATCATTACCATGACTACGAATCATAGAAACCAAAACAGACAAGCCCAATGAACCCTCACAAACCGAAAAAATTAAAAAATAAACAACAAAAAAAAGGCTATAATTAAAACCACACAAATAAAAATAAACCGAAAGATACAAAACCAAAACAACAAACTCCAATCTCAACAAAGTAACCAACAAATGCTTACGACCAGAAGAAAAAGCCCAAATACCACAAAAATAAAGGACAAAAAGATACAACCACATTGACATTAAGTTTTAATAATTTAATAAAAATATTGGTCTTGTAAACCAAAAATAAGGACACAAACCTTTTAAAACTTCAGAGGAAAGACACACGCCATTTCATTAATCCCCAAAACTAACATTTTAAATAAAATACCCCCTGATATAACAAAGCTACTTATATCAATAAGAATAACAACAAGAGTAATATTCACACAAATAAAACACCCACTGGCCATAGGAATAATACTACTCCTACAAACCATAATAACATGCCTAATCAGAGGAACCATATACAAAAGATTCTGATTCTCATACATCCTTTTCATGATCATAATCGGAGGGATACTAGTACTATTCATATACATGACAAGACTAGCATCAAACGAGATATTCTCACCATCCAACAAAATAATCTTAATTACACTAATAACATTACCAGCACTAACATACATTATACCAGACCAAACAAATAATAAGGAAATAAATGCACACGACACAACAACAGAAAATGAAATCACATCAACAACAATAATAATATACAACCAAAATACAGGAACAATAACCATCCTACTAGTACTATACATGCTACTCACACTAATTGTAGTAGTAAACATCATCAGCATCTCAAAAGGACCACTACGACATACAAACTAATGAACAAACCCATACGAAATAAACACCCCCTCTTTAAAATTGCAAACGACGCCTTAGTAGACCTACCAACACCATCAACTATTAGAGGATGATGAAACTTCGGATCACTACTAGGAATCTGCTTAACAGCACAAATCCTAACAGGACTATTCCTAGCCATACATTACTGCCCAGACATCAACTCCGCATTTTCCAGAGTAAGACACATTTGCCGAGACGTAAACTACGGATGGCTACTACGAACACTACACGCAAACGGAGCATCACTATTCTTCGTATGCATCTACATACACATTGGACGAAATATATACTACGGATCATACAAACTCATTCACACATGATCAGTAGGAGTACTAATTCTATTCCTAACAATAGCAACAGCATTTATAGGATATGTCCTTCCATGAGGACAAATATCATTTTGAGGAGCAACTGTAATCACAAACCTACTATCAGCAGTCCCATACATAGGAAAGGAATTAGTCCAATGAGTATGAGGAGGATTCGCTGTAGACAACGCAACATTAACACGATTCTTCGCACTCCACTTCCTAATACCATTCGCTATTACAGCAATAGTCTTAATCCACCTACTATTTCTACACCAAACAGGGTCCAACAACCCACTAGGATTAAATAAAAACACAGACAAAATCCCATTCCACCCATACTTCACAGCAAAAGACATCCTAGGATTAGCAATCACATTTATACTACTATCAGCATTAACCCTAAAAGAACCATACCTTCTAGGAGACCCAGACAACTTTACCCCAGCCAACCCCCTAGTAACACCCGTACACATCCAACCAGAATGATACTTCCTATTCGCATATGCAATCCTACGATCAATCCCAAACAAGCTAGGAGGAGTCATCGCACTAGCCATATCAATCGCAATCTTATTCATCATACCAACCAATAAATCAAAATTCCGAGGAACACAATTCTACCCAATAAACCAAGTAATATTCTGAACAATAACAAACACAGTAATCCTACTTACCTGAATCGGAGCACGACCAGTAGAAGACCCTTACATCCTAACAGGACAAATCCTAACAGCAGCATACTTCCTATACTACATCATAAACCCCACAACAACAAGCCTATGAGACAAAACAATAAACTAGTTAAATAAGCAACAAGAAAAGCCTAGTGCCTTGAAAACACTATGAGAGAAGTTCAAACCTTCTATTAACTTAAATGCCTAAATTAATACACTTATAACAAAGAAAGAATTAAAAGCCTAACACCAACAAAAAACAAAAGATAATTTAAAGAAAGAGGCAAAAAACTCCTTCAAGCCAAATACATCAACTTATCATAACGAAAACGCGGCAAAGTACCACGAACCCAAACAAATAAAAAAGACACAAAAGTTAGCTTAACGTAGAAAAAAATAGAATAAAGATCACTACCCAAAAAAATAATACAAAACAACAATCTCATAAAAAGAATACTAGCATACTCAGCCAAAAAAATCAACGAAAAACCACCACCACCATACTCAACATTAAAACCAGAAACCAACTCAGACTCCCCCTCAGCAAAATCAAAAGGAGTACGATTAGTTTCCGCCAAACAAGAAATAAACCAAACAAAAGACAAAGGGAAAGAAAAAAAAATTAGCCAAATATAACCCTGAAACAAATAAAAATAAACTAAATTATACCCACAAACCAAAATAACAAAAGAAAATAAAATAAAAGCCAATCTAACTTCATAAGAAATAGTCTGAGCTAAAGCACGTAACCCACCCAACAAAGAATAACTAGAATTAGATGACCAACCAGCAATCATAACAGTATAAACACCAAGTCTAGTACAAGCCAGAAAAAACAACAACCCTAACTCAAAAGAGATGAACCCTCTCAAATAAGGAATCAACAACCAAATCAACAAAGAAAGAAACAACCCAAAAACAGGAGAAAAATAATAAACCAAATAATTAGAAACCAAAGGAAAATACTGCTCCCTAGAAAACAACCTAATAGCATCTCTAAAAGGTTGAAGAATACCAACAAACCCAACCTTATTGGGCCCCTTACGAATATGAATATAGCCCAAAACCCTCCGTTCCAGAAGAGTAAGAAACGCCACCCCGACCAAAACAAAAATAACTAGCAACAAAAACACAACAACAGAAAATAATATTAACATAACAAATACTACTTGTAAAATAAAAACTTCACATTAATAGATTCTAAATCCAACGCACTTATCTGCCAAAATAGCCAGTTAATGAAACTCAACAACAACAAAATTATTCCAAATACCTGGTCCTCTCGTACTAAGGTATAAAATTACATTTATAGATAGAAACCAACCTGGCTCACGCCGGTCTGAACTCAGATCATGTAAGATTCCAAGGGTCGAACAGACCCAATACAACTTTCAGCCCCTACACCAAAAATTCACCTTAATCCAACATCGAGGTCGCAAACCCTCCTGCCGATAAGAACTCTCAAGGAAGATAACGCTGTTATCCCTAAGGTAATTTAGTCTTATAATCAAAATAAATGGATCAAACAACTATAAATAAATATAACTAAAACAAAGAAGAGTTAAATACATTCCTCTCATCACCCCAACAAAACAAAAAGCCCATTCACCAACAAAATAAACAAACAACCAACAAATAAATAAACCAAATGTCAAACTCTATAGGGTCTTCTCGTCCCACAAAAACATTTAAGAATTTTAACTCAAAGACCAAATTCAATAAAATATTCAACACTAAGACAGCTCGTGCCTCGTCAAGCCATTCATTCCAGATCACAATTAAAGAACTAATGATTATGCTACCTTTGCACGGTCAAAATACCGCGGCCCTTCAACTCAATGTCAGCGGGCAGGCCATACTTCAAAAACTAACAAGAAAAGATGTTTTTGTTAAACAGGCGGACACAAATCTTTGCCTAATTCCTCAAAAGAAATTAAACACAAATACAAACAAAACAACAAACAAATTTACTAATCCCACAATAATTACAATCCAATAAAAAATAAAGAAAACATTTCAATAAACAATTAAATAAACCAAAATAACAAAAGAAATACAATAAAATTTTAACATAATCAAATTGAAAATCACTATAAAATCCACAAAACTAAATATACACAAAAATTATAAAAATAAAACAAGGAGCTAATCCCCCTTAATCTTAACATCCAATAAAGACAAATAAACAATAACAACAAAAATCTAAACAAGACGCATGAATTAAATTCATTTCTTGAAAAACCAGAAACCACTAAAAACGAATAACATTTCACTACCAACAGCCTATTTTTAATGCTAATGAAACAGCAACTAAAATAAACCACTAACTCCTCTAAAATCGGGAAACAAAAATAAATAATAAAATTCAATGAGCCCTGATACACAAGGTACGACAAAACAAGCCTGCTTCCACAAAAACAAAAATCAACCCCTCACAGTACAAGTAATCTATCGCAAAAAAATTAAATCAAAAGAAAATACAACAACAAAATAATATTTTACCAATAAGCAACCACAATCAACCCAAGCCTAACAACAAGACAATCAATAAATCAGACCATGCCGAATCGCACGACAAAAAATTCAGCGTAAATGAAACCTCAACTAACAGAAATGGCCCGTAAATCACTCCAGCCACACCTTCCGGTACAACCACTTTGTTACGACTTATCTCATTAACAACAAACGAGAGCGACGGGCGATGTGTACATATCTTAGAACCTATATCACGAAAACAATCTTCAAGACATTACAATCAAATCCAATTTCATACCAACAAATTCTATCAGTAATCCAAACAACAAAGAACAATGTAATCCATCAATAACACTTAGAAACAAGCTGCACCTTGACCTGAAATAAATCAAAATAAAGAAACCAGAAAATTAACAAACCCTAAAAGCATAATCAATAAACGGCGGTATACAAACCATAGCAACCAAGTAAGGTCCAACGCGGACTATCGATAACGAGACAGATTCCTCTGAACGGAATAAGATACCGCCAAATTCTTTAAGTTTCAAGAACATACCTAATACTACTCAAGCACAAAAATTAACATTCCAAAATAATAGGGTATCTAATCCTAGTCTAAAAAAAGAATTTCATAGCCTCCAAACAAAACAAAAGGAAAATAAACAAAAATAAAAATTTCACCCAACCAACCTCCCAAAATAAAACCTAACAATTAAAACATATAACTACCATAAACCAAACACGTTCAACTGCATCCAAGGTATAACCGCGGCTGCTGGCACAAAATTTAACCGAAACTAAAATACATCACTAATTACAAGAATCCTTGACCAATAACAATAACTAATGAGAATTAAACCACCAACCCACCAGACCATCTAGAACCAATGAGACAATCACGCACAAACTTACATATAGAGCAAGCAAAATAATGAACGAACAAGCAAGAATAAAACTCTTT